TGAAATTTTGAGTTCATTCGGCTCCTTTATGGATATTCTCACCACTTAACATCTAAGTCAGCTTTTCTGTCTGAATGGAACCAAAGCTCTCCGCTTTCTAGATGATCCCTATAGAGTAGGAAATAGAAATTCTCCTAAATATCTATCTAATCTACTTACTTCGTTCCTTAATTTCATTCAAGAGATCCTGAGGAAAAGAGTTGGGTTTCCACCGAGCTGAAACAATATACTGATGGTTCTAGTAAACCAAAACCATCGTTTTTTAGCTATTGGGCTTCCATTTCCTTTTTAAACAAAACAAAAGAAGATTTAGTTACGATTGGAAATAAACTTTTTTGTATCTTCATCCATAGATCCTTTACTCATATTTATTCAATCGGAATACTTAAATGCAAAATTATGCTTCGCGACTCTGTACTCATAATCGAATTTGTATTTTGGGTGCAAATTCAAATAGTCTTTGGATACTAATCGCGAGAATGTATATTCTTCCTCAATATGCTATTGAGAGAAAAAGGATTAAACCCTTTATAAGAACTAAAGTTTTCATCGGAATATGAATATAAAAAAACTTAAGGATGCCTTAAGTATATCATTTCAAATTCAGTTATTAATAGAACGAATCACACTTTTACCACTAAACTATACCCGCTACATGTAGATTATGATACCAACGCTACCCTTTGTCAAGGGTAGCCATTCGAGAAGGGGGCTAATTCAACCTTATCGAATCAAACGGAGAAAATTCATGGGGGTGGGCGATTGGTACTTCAATCGCGAACCTTTACTTTAGGATTTAGATAGCCCCTCTCTAGTCTGTAAAATACATCTCTTCTTACCATGCCAATAGTGTATGAACCAAATGTATGCATTTCGATTAGGATCTATTCTACGGTTATGACTACAAGGATCATTATTTGTGAGGACGTAAATGTGCCAGACTCTTGTCTAGTTTTATTATTCCTACAATATAAACTAATTCCTACAATATACACTAAGAGATATAGGGGGCAGTACAGTCCCCATAAATCCCTTTCTTCCTTTTCTTTTTTGTTCAGAATTGAACAAATAAATTGGGAAAGATTTTTTCTTCCTCCACTTATCATGAAATCCAAGCCATAGGGAAGGAGTGAGATGACTTTAAAAAATTCATCATAGACTTCCTCTATCACTTGAGAGAAGCAACAAACAAAGAGTAATAACTTAAAAAGAAAAGCGGATAGGAGTCGACAGATTTACCTAATGAAAATTTACATCAGAGGACTCTGATGAGGACTCCCAAAACTCTTCATAAAGAGGATCCGGAAAGTCTCTGGTTAGTGGATCCTCTCCATTTACTAATTTCCTCTCTTCTTTTCCACTCAATTCTAGTTTATTAAATTCTTGTTTAAAAGAATCAAAGAAGATGAATAGAACTAAGAACACATAACATAAAAAAGGGCATAGAGGACCAAGATCATTACCAACCGTTCCTCCTAAGAATCATATTGGGTATCTGTTCCCTTCCTTTTCATCCTAGGATCGGAAATCTAAAATCCTCTTTTTTTCTAGTGTTCGGAAACAGAAAACTCTTAACCTGGAGGAGTTATGCATATAGCATATGGTTTTTCTTTTTTGTTGGGCAAGCAGTAGTATAATTTTTCTACTCTGCAGTATAAATTCGACTGACAACTTTTTAGAATAAAATTAACTCCAACATAGTTTGTTCCAAATCGACTAGAATCCTTGTGGAATAGTCAAGTACCCCATTTCCAAGGGGTACCTGTTGAAAATCGTTTCAACAAATCCGTCCAAAACTTTTTAACAAAAATTAAAAAGTTTTGAACTCGAAACTTTTTCCAAAAGATGCTTGTTAAAAATTGTTTCAATCTATCACCAAAACAGATAAGAAGTATATCACTGAAAATTAATACCCAGCCATATGGGTATATGAAGAGCGCAAATTCCTTTATACCCCACCCAATTAGAATTAGGGGAAATAAAACATAAATTGAGAAAGTTCTCATCATAAGATCGGCCAATAGAAGAAAAAAGTCCCTAATTCTGCAGAACATTCTGAGCACATGAAAAGTGAATAGCCTAAAGATAAAAAAAACAAAGTCTTTCATTTTTTTAACAGCAGTTCTTATGGCCCCTTGGGCATTTTTGGCCCATTGTTGTATCCGATTCAACAATTGATACATATTTGTTCTCCCCTTAAATAAATCCCCTTAAACAAAAAAAATGGAACTTCCGGGCTTTGGTGAGTCGTCCGAGATCGTGTTTACATACCTATGAACTTACCCACCTTCTTCACGGTATCCGATATATATAATAACTTTTGAATGTGTCAACTCTCTGTTCAAGTATTTTATTATATGTTATACGTATTTATTTATATAATAATAAAATACCTCTACTTTGTGCAAGTGATAATAGAAAATATGAAATATTTTCTTATTTTTCTTGATTTTATCAAGATTTTGAACCTCCCCATAAATAAACTTCTACATCTCGATATATATATAAAAGAAAATCTCTACATATATCTCTATATATGTATATATTATGTACATTAATATATACATATATTATGTACATGTACATTATGCAGTAGACTCATATATAGTAAATGAAAGTGGCTAATTATTGAATAAAATGAAAGTGGCTAATTATTGAATAAAAAGCCCTTTTAACTCAGTGGTAGAGTAATGCCATGGTAAGGCATAAGTCATCGGTTCAAATCCGATAAAGGGCTTTTCACTTACACTTAGTGGTAAAGTAATGCTTTGGTAAGACGGAAGTCATCGGTTCGAATCCTAGAAAGTACTTTTCTACTAAATTCATTCATTTTTTTTTTGAAAATGTCTCCATTTTTTCTTGAATTTTATGACTTAGTTTAGTGCAAGATGCCGGCATTTTTGGTCTGAACACTAAAGGAAGCGCAGAGTTTAAATTGCAAAAAAGAAAGGAAATTGGACTTCCTGTTAGAGCAATCAAATCAATACCTGTACTGAACTAATCTAGACTCCTTTTTATTAATCTATTCTTATTCTATACCCTTTAAAGGAATTTCCTTAAAAAGTAGGGGATGATCTGTGAATTAACCTAACCCTCAACTAAAAAAACCCTATGAAAACATAACGGAAAAGTAGTAAAGACTCTTTCCTTATGATCTAGTTATACTCTTCGAGTATATTGACAATTCCAAAAAACTGCTCATACTATCATTATAGTATAATGACGAGTGGTTGTATATGGCGCTATCGTCTAGTGATGCCCCTATCGTCTAGTGGTTCAGGACATCTCTCTTTCAAGGAGGCAGCGGGGATTCGACTTCCCCTGGGGGTAGGGAGTATTATAAAAAGAGGTTAATCATAGATTATCAAAAAGCCTAGAAAAAATTCTTCCTGGGTCGATGCCCGAGCGGTTAATGGGGACGGACTGTAAATTCGTTGACGATATGTCTACGCTGGTTCAAATCCAGCTCGGCCCAAAAATCTAGGGCTTCGTGAATATAAACTAAATCCATTTTTTTGTATGAAAGAAAAAAAAGGTCTGATCCATAGAACTAAAGGATAAAGAGAAATGGGGAAATTTTTTCTAATCCATATCTCTCTGATTTTTTATCTTACAAAGAAAAGACAAAGAAAAGAGTTTTTCTTATGGAAAGGCGGATTATCGTTTATTTTTAGGGATAAAAAATCGCGACATACTAGTTATGCCACTATCACTATACCCACATATCCTATGTGGGTATGTAGTATATTATTCCTCTATTTCTTAGAGCACGACAGACGAATCGAATCTTCTTATGGTTCTATTTAAGAATAGGTATGCCATACACCCCGCAGGGATTGTAGTTCAATTGGTCAGAGCACCGCCCTGTCAAGGCGGAAGCTGCGGGTTCGAGCCCCGTCAGTCCCGAACTAGGGTTCCATGAATGGATAAATTCATCTTTCATGGAAATTTTTGATGAAAAGGGGGGGGCCGGAGGCAACATCAAATATCTATGGGGTACCCTTACTTCACTTTTTTTATTTCGCATTTCTCAGTAAAAAGAGAGCAGTATAGGCATTTTTTTTTCACTACTTCTGGTTGATAAGGAAAGGTGTACATATCATACGTGGATTAGTATAATTTAGGATATTACTCTATTTTTATGATTATACCATCCTCATCTTAACTTCCTATTCGACTCTTATGGAATAGAGTACCGGTATTTTACCGGAATCCATACATAAACCATATTCTTTTATTGTTAGAGAAAAAATTGCATCTAATTAGTTCCTTTTTGGGGGTTAAACCACACCCCTTCCATTTTCTAGTTCTAACGTTGTTTGTGTATGTTCAATGAATAATTAGGAAGAATCCCCCTCACTCCATTTGCCGACTCCTTTTTTTTATGGATCTGCTCTCATCTTTAGATCCCAAAAAGCAGATATTGATAGTAACCTAATAAAATAAAAACCAAGCAAACACTCTTTTTCCTAAATTAAAATATTTTGATTTCAGATTTAAATATTGGATCCTTTTTATTTAAGATCCTCTTTTCTCCATCTCATTTCTACTTCTACTGCTTATTTGGATGTCTATGTGACCCATAGAAAGTAGGTCATATAATACATACATACATAATTGTATGTATAACTATAAGAAAATAGAAGGGAAATTGGATAAAAGAAAAAGGAAGGGAAATTGGATAAGATAAGAAAGATTTTATTTTGGGTTATACATGGTTATACATATATAAAAGCAAAAGTGGAAAAGAATGAAAAATAGAATAGAGGGAGTTTCGAATCCAATCAAAAAACCTATTTTGGTCTTAGTATGGATAAAGGATCTTCCTATGTTATATTATTCTACTATCAAGCATGAATTGATTTGATAGATCCAATATTCATAATATTGGATTGATTCAGTATTATCAGAATGTAAGTCCTCCCCTGAAATTTACAGGATACCCCTTTTTCCTCTCTATGGGATTACATCCCGAGTTATTGTGAAAAAAAAAATCAAGAGGTTATGGAAGTCAATATTCTCGCATTTATTGCTACCGCATTGTTCATTCTAGTTCCTACTGCCTTTTTACTTATTATTTATGTAAAAACAGCCAGCCAAAATGATTAATTGGAATTCCAATTAATCATTGAAGAAATGAAAATGAAAAAGGGATTAAAGAAAATACAAATCCAAGTTTTAAATGAAAGGATCTGGTTGGAATCATAAAGTGTGGTAGAAAGAACTATATGTAGTTCTTTCTACCACACTTTAGATTCTTTCTATTATATTATCTTGAATCTACATGGAATCGATTAGTAGATTGAAATAGTAGTCTAATTCAACTTCTTTTTTCACTGCATCCACTTAATTTCCATCAAGTCAAAATCAAAAAAATCGAAGACAATTCTTCATTGAAAGAATCCATAGAGGGGGGGGGGAAATAATACGAGAATAGACTATAGTAAAAGAAAAAAAGTAAAAGGAAAAAACCTACGAATCTTTCATGCTTAAAAATAGCGCGAGATGCTTCAATCGAGATCCTTCAAAAAAAAAAAAAAGAACATCAAAAATTTTCTAAGAATAAGAAAATAGTATAAATGGAAAATGTGCGATATGTTGTGAATAGCTTCGTGTAAAAAAGGTTCATTTTCTTATGTATAGAACTTTCTTTTTACTCGCCACTTCTAGTAGAATAGAAATTCTGAATTACTATAATAGCCCTTTCTATTCTATTATACTGGAATAGAACATAGTAGAATAGAACGACTCTTTCTTACTTTCTTAAAAAAGTTTTTTACAAGAGTGAAACAAAACTAAAGAAGGAGAGAAAAAATAAAGTTTGCCAAACTTATTAATGCAAAACGATCAATTAAAGAAAAGAGTTGATACTACAATTCGACTACTCAATCAATTGGTAGTATCCCTAGAGTCCACTCCTCCCCCATACTACTAGCGAAAGAGAAAATGTAAAGACTACCATTAAAGCAGCCCAAGCGAGACTTACTATATCCATGTAAATTATGTCTCCTATTTTTATGAAGGAATTCTTCTACTATTGATCAATAATCATAGTGGAATCAAGGGTACAGAGTCAAAAGGCCATTCTGCCCTAAGACTATGGATGAATCCGTTAAAGGAATTTACTTCTAACAAATTCTTATATGATTTCTAGTAGAATTGGAGAGCATTAAGTATAAATATGATACATAGCCCTTTCCCTAAAAAAGAGTAGGGGGATGTCCTGAATAGAAGGGAATAGAGAGATTTTTTCTTCCGTTTGTTTTTTTATAAGCAAAGGGCATAAGAATATATCCTAAAATTAGGATAGATAAATATTTATTGAATACCTACCTTACACTTGTTTATTTTTGACCTAAACCCTACTGCCCCGCTTTCTATCTTTCTATGAAAGAGTGAGGAGGCCCCATCCACAACCCAGAAATTTATTTATGATCAGCCTATTCAATCTAATTCTCGACAGAATCAGTAACCTTTACTTTAGTGTATGTAGGTAGCATAAGATGTACGAAGTGTATGTAGTAAGATGTATCATAAAAAAAATGTATGATAATTAGGAAAGGAAGTCTTGATATTTCTTCGCGAAGTCCCTTCTTCTATACTTAGATTGAAAAAGCTTAGATTGAAAAAGGACTGCTCCTTAGGAACCTTTGGATACGAAGATTTCTGACATCTTAGTCTCGTAGTTTTAAATTCCTGAATCGAATCAATTTAAATCAATAAAAGAATAACGAAACGCTACCTCATCCCTATTGGTAGCCGTTTGGGCCACTGCCGACAAAACAAACCCTAGTTTGAGGATAGAACTATGGTATGGATTCTCAAAATTCAGTCTCGCCAAACCTAGTTACTCTCGTGCCCCAACTTATAGAGGTAGGAATTTGTAGGGTTTGATCAGTACTATAATCCTAAGTATTTTATTGATCAGGCGGCACCCAGATTTGAACTGGGGGTAAAGGATTTGCAGTCCCCTGCCTTACCACTTGGCCATGCCGCCAAAAAACCCGATCTAAAATCGAGAAAAGACCAAGTATTCATCTACACTTTTTTACTAAAACCCTTTTTTTCTTTTATCTTGAATCTAATTCTACTTAACTTTTTCTAATCTTTTTCAAAAAATAGATTTCTGCTTTTTTGGATCCTGTTTCGCTTATTCTCCTCGATGGATTCCATTTTAAAACACACATTGCTAACACTAGAAAACTTCCCTTTTCTTTCTATTCTATTGAGATCACAAAGGAGAAAAAGTGGATTTCCAGTCACAGGCTGCAAAATTCAGAAAAAATTAGAACCATTAACTATAATTTTCTTTTTTTTTTTAATTGCAGTAGTGAACGACTTTTAAATAGGTATTCTCCCCCCCCATTATTTTTAATGGCATAATAAAATAGAATAAATGTTTCCCTAATCCGTATATAGGGAAACTCCAGGTCCGAACAGCATTATTATCTATGGATCCCCCTTATGTACATATCCCTATGGGGAATCGTGCTTTCATTTTTCATTGCATTAAATAAAAAAAAAGAGGGAATTGGCTCTGATATAGATTATGGCTTGGCCTTCTTGGCCCACCTAAGTGCAAAAGAAAGGATATGTAGATAGGTGGATAACTAGATTGGCAAGTACTTAAAAAATAAAGTAAATACTTTATTTTAGGATTCTACAACGAAATCCTTTATTTTCCAGCAATTCTCTACTACTACGAAACAAAAAAGAAACTTCAAATTCTTTTTGAAAATAAAACTAAGCGTGCTATTCTAAATCGAACTAAAGTCAAACTTTCTAGTGCTTATAAATTCTTATGGCTTTATCCCTTTCATAGAAAGGAGATAAAACGAGAAATCTTTGCTATCCAATCTTTTTAGAATATCATAAAGTTTAAGTGGCAGAATTTTTTTCTAGGACTGTTTTATCAATTCATTTTTATTGCATTTCTACCCCTGGTAAATTCGAATTTTCGTCGAAATCGTCTCTATTCATATGTATGAAATACATATATGAAATACATATGTGGAGTTCCCTAGAATTTCATGTGATTCAGTAAACAGAATATAGATTCCATGATTGCTAGATTGATCCGTAGGGATTGATGAAGAGTGAGCTGATAATGGAATTTTTCTTCGATAAATAAGAAACTTAAGATTAAAATGCTCCGGAATGGAAATGAGGGAATGTCCACAATACCCGGATTTAGTCAGATCCAATTCGAGGGATTTTGTAGATTCATTAATCAAGGCTTGGCAGAAGAACTTGAGAAGTTTGCAACAATTAAAGATCCAGATCACGAAATTGCATTTCAATTATTTGCGAAAGGATATCAATTGCTAGAACCCTCGATAAAAGAAAGGGATGCTGTGTATGAATCACTCACCTATTCTTCCGAATTATATGTATCTGCGAGATTAATTTTTGGTTTCGATGTGCAAAAGCAAACCATTTCCATTGGAAACATTCCTATAATGAATTCCTTAGGAACCTTTATAATAAATGGAATTTACCGAATTGTGATCAATCAAATATTGCTAAGTCCTGGTATTTACTACCGCTCGGAATTAGACCATAAGGGAATTTCTATATACACCGGGACTATAATATCAGATTGGGGAGGAAGGTCGGAATTAGCAATTGATAAAAAAGAAAGGATATGGGCTCGCGTGAGTAGAAAACAAAAGATATCCATTTTAGTTCTATCATCAGCTATGGGTTCAAATCTAAGAGAAATTTTAGATAATGTTTCCTACCCCGAAATTTTCTTGTCTTTCCCGAATGCTAAAGAGAAGAAGAGGATTGAGTCAAAAGAAAAAGCTATTTTGGAGTTTTATCAACAATTTGCTTGTGTAGGTGGGGACCTAGTATTTTCGGAGTCCTTATGCGAGGAATTACAAAAGAAATTTTTTCAACAAAAATGTGAATTAGGAAGAGTTGGTCGACGAAATATGAATCGGAGACTGAATCTTGATATCCCTCAGAACAATACATTCTTGTTACCACGAGATATATTGGCCGCTACGGATCATTTGATTGGAATGAAATTTGGAACGGGTATACTTGACGATGATGATATGAATCACTTGAAAAATAAACGTATTCGTTCGGTTGCAGATCTGTTACAAGATCAATTCGGACTGGCTCTTGGCCGTTTACAACATGCGGTTCAAAAAACTATCCGTAGAGTATTCATACGTCAATCGAAACCGACTCCACAAACTTTGGTAACTCCAACTTCAACTTCGATTTTATTAATAACTACTTATGAGACCTTTTTTGGCACATACCCCTTATCTCAAGTTTTTGATCAAACCAATCCATTGACACAAACGGTTCATGGGCGAAAAGTGAGTTGTTTGGGTCCTGGAGGATTGACGGGGAGAACTGCAAGTTTTCGGAGCCGAGATATTCATCCGAGTCACTATGGGCGTATTTGTCCAATTGACACGTCCGAAGGAATCAATGTTGGACTTACTGGATCGTTAGCTATTCATGCGAGAATTGATCACTGGTGGGGATCCATAGAGAGTCCTTTTTATGAAATATCTGAGAAAGCAAAAGAAAAAAAAGAGAGACAGGTGGTTTATTTATCACCAAATAGAGATGAATATTATATGATAGCAGCAGGAAATTCTTTGTCCTTGAATCAGGGTATTCAGGAAGAACAGGTTGTTCCAGCTAGATACCGTCAAGAATTCCTGACTATTGCATGGGAACAGATTCATGTTAGAAGTATTTTCCCTTTCCAATATTTTTCTATCGGAGGCTCTCTCATTCCTTTTATTGAGCATAATGATGCGAATCGGGCTTTAATGAGTTCTAATATGCAGCGCCAAGCAGTTCCACTTTCTCGGTCCGAGAAGTGCATTGTTGGAACTGGATTGGAACGCCAAACAGCTCTAGATTCGAGGGTTTCCGTTATAGCCGAACGCGAGGGAAAGATCATTTCTAGTGATAGTCATAAGATCCTTTTATCAAGTAATGGGAAGACTATAAGTATTCCTTTAGTTGCCCATCGGCGCTCTAACAAAAATACTTGTATGCACCAAAAACCTCGGGTTCCGCGGGGGAAATCCATTAAAAAAGGGCAAATTTTAGCGGAGGGAGCAGCTACAGTTGGTGGGGAACTTGCTTTAGGAAAAAACATTTTAGTAGCTTATATGCCCTGGGAGGGTTACAATTTTGAAGACGCCGTACTAATTAGCGAACGTTTGGTATATGAGGATATTTATACTTCTTTTCACATCCGAAAATATGAAATTCAGACGGATACAACAAGCCAAGGCTCCGCTGAAAAAATCACTAAAGAAATACCACATCTAGAAGAACATTTACTCCGCAATTTGGACAGAAATGGAGTTGTGAAGTTGGGATCCTGGGTAGAAACTGGCGATATTTTAGTGGGTAAATTAACGCCTCAAATAGCGAGCGAATCGTCGTATATCGCGGAAGCTGGATTATTACGGGCTATTTTTGGTCTTGAGGTATCCACTTCAAAAGAAACTTCTCTCAAACTACCTATAGGTGGAAGAGGGCGCGTTATCGATGTGAAATGGATCCAGAGGGACCCCCTTGACATAATGGTTCGTGTATATATTTTACAGAAACGTGAAATCAAAGTTGGGGATAAAGTAGCCGGAAGACACGGGAATAAGGGGATCATTTCCAAAATTTTGCCTAGGCAAGATATGCCCTATTTGCAAGATGGAACACCTGTTGATATGGTCTTCAATCCCTTAGGAGTACCCTCACGAATGAATGTGGGACAAATATTTGAAAGCTCGCTCGGATTAGCAGGGGATCTGCTAAAGAAACATTATAGAATAGCACCCTTTGATGAGAGATATGAGCAAGAGGCTTCAAGAAAACTTGTGTTTTCGGAATTATATGAAGCCAGTAAACAAACAAAAAATCCATGGGTATTTGAACCCGAGTACCCGGGAAAAAGCAGAATATTTGATGGAAGAACAGGAGATCCCTTCGAACAGCCTGTTCTAATAGGGAAGTCCTATATCTTAAAATTAATTCATCAAGTTGATGAGAAAATTCATGGACGTTCTACTGGGCCCTACTCACTTGTTACCCAACAACCCGTTAGAGGAAGAGCCAAGCAAGGGGGACAACGAGTAGGAGAAATGGAAGTTTGGGCTTTAGAAGGATTTGGTGTTGCTCATATTTTACAAGAGATACTTACTTATAAATCTGATCATCTTATAGCTCGCCAAGAAATACTTAATGCTACGATCTGGGGAAAAAGAGTGCCTAATCACGAGGATCCTCCAGAATCTTTTCGAGTGCTCGTTCGAGAACTACGATCTTTGGCTCTAGAACTGAACCATTTCCTTGTATCTGAGAAGAACTTCCAGGTTAATAGGGAGGATGTTTGATCGGAATCAATATAAATTCTTTTCTTATTTCTATTTTATGATTGACCAATATAAACATAAACAACTTCAAATTGGACTCGTTTCCCCTCAACAAATAAAGGCTTGGGCTAAAAAAATCCTACCTAATGGGGAAGTCGTTGGCGAAGTCACAAGGCCCTCCACTTTTCATTATAAAACCGATAAACCAGAAAAAGATGGATTGTTCTGCGAAAGAATCTTTGGACCCATAAAAAGCGGAATTTGTGCTTGTGGAAATTCTCGAGCGAGCGTAGCTGAAAACGAAGACGAAAGATTTTGCCAAAAATGCGGGGTAGAATTTGTTGATTCTCGGGTACGAAGATATCAAATGGGCTACATAAAACTGGCATGTCCAGTGACTCATGTGTGGTATTTGAAAGGTCTTCCTAGTTATATCGCGAATCTTTTAGATAAACCCCTTAAGAAATTGGAGGGCCTAGTATATGGCGATTTCTCTTTTGCTAGGCCCAGCGCTAAAAAACCTACTTTCTTACGATTACGGGGTTTATTCGAAGATGAAATTTTATCCTGTAACCACAGTATTTCTCCCTTTTTTTCTACCCCAGGCTTTGCAACATTTCGAAATCGGGAAATTGCGACAGGAGCAGGTGCTATTAGAGAACAATTAGCGGATTTGGATTTGCGAATTATTATAGAGAATTCCTTGGTTGAATGGAAGGAATTAGAAGACGAGGGGTATAGTGGAGATGAATGGGAAGATAGAAAAAGACGAATAAGAAAAGTTTTTTTGATTAGACGCATGCAATTGGCGAAACATTTTATTCAAACAAATGTAGAACCAGAATGGATGGTTTTGTGCTTATTACCGGTTCTTCCTCCCGAATTGAGACCCATTGTTTATAGGTCTGGGGATAAAGTAGTGACTTCGGATATTAATGAACTTTATAAGAGAGTTATCCGTCGGAACAACAACCTTGCCTATCTATTAAAAAGAAGTGAATTAGCACCAGCGGATTTAGTAATGTGCCAGGAAAAATTAGTACAAGAAGCCGTGGATACACTTCTTGATAGTGGGTCCCGCGGGCAACCCACAAGGGATGGTCACAATAAAGTATACAAATCACTTTCAGATGTAATTGAGGGTAAAGAGGGGAGGTTTCGCGAGACTTTGCTTGGGAAACGGGTCGATTACTCGGGGCGTTCTGTCATTGTTGTGGGTCCTTCGCTTTCATTACATCAATGTGGATTACCTCTAGAGATAGCAATAAAGCTTTTTCAGCTATTTGTAATTCGTGATTTAATCACGAAACGTGCTACTTCTAATGTCAGGATTGCTAAAAGGAAAATTTGGGAAAAAGAACCCATTGTATGGGAAATACTTCAAGAAGTTATGCGGGGACATCCTGTACTGTTGAACAGAGCACCTACCCTGCATAGATTAGGCATACAGGCCTTCCAACCCACTTTAGTAGAGGGGCGTACTATTTGTTTACATCCATTAGTGTGTAAGGGTTTCAATGCGGACTTTGATGGGGATCAAATGGCTGTTCATCTACCTTTATCCTTGGAAGCTCAGGCGGAAGCCCGTTTACTTATGTTTTCTCATATGAATCTCCTGTCTCCCGCTATTGGAGATCCTATTTGCGTGCCAACTCAAGACATGCTTATCGGACTTTATGTATTAACAATTGGAAGCCGTCGAGGTATTTGTGCAAATAGATATAATAGTTGCGGAAACTCTCCAAATAAAAAAGTAAATTACAATAATAACAATTATTATAAGTATACGAAAGATAAAGAACCCCTTTTTTCTAGTTCCTATGATGCACTGGGAGCTTATAGACAGAAACGGATCGGTTTAAACAGTCCCTTGTGGCTCCGATGGAAACTAGATCAACGCATCGTTGGGTCAAGAGAAGTTCCGATTGAAGTTCAATATGAATCTTTTGGGACTTATCATGAGATTTATGCCCATTATCTAGTAGTGGGAAATAGAAAAAAAGAAATCCGTTCTATATACATTCGAACCACTCTTGGTCATATTTCTTTTTATAGAGAAATAGAGGAAGCCATACAAGGATTTAGTCGGGCCTATTCATACACTATCTAAACAAGGAAGTTAGATTCGGCGATGCCCCTTTCGGGGGGCATTCCGATTTCGCTAGTACCATCTTTTTTGCCGCGCAAATCCAGATTGAGATTGAGGAAAGGGAGTAAATTTAGTTTTCGAATCACTGACTCAGGCCCATTGTCGAATCCTACTCAGCAATTGTCGAATCCTACTCAGCCAAAAAAGGGGGTACTTATGTATGGCGGAACGGGCCAACTTGGTCTTTCATAATAAAGAGATAGACGGAACTGCTATAAAACGACTTATTAGCAGATTAATAGATCATTTCGGAATGGGATATACATCCCATATACTGGATCAAATAAAGACTCTGGGCTTCCATCAAGCCACTACTACATCGATTTCTTTAGGAATTGAGGATCTTTTAACAATACCCTCTAAAGGATGGTTAGTTCAAGACGCGGAACAACAGAGTTTTCTTTTGGAGAAACACTATTATTATGGGGCTGTACACGCGGTAGAAAAATTACGCCAATCTGTTGAGATATGGTATGCTACAAGTGAATATTTGAAACAAGAAATGAATTCGAATTTTCGAATAACGGATCCTTCTAATCCAGTCTATCTAATGTCTTTTTCAGGAGCCAGAGGAAATGCATCTCAGGTACACCAATTAGTAGGTATGAGAGGGTTAATGGCGGATCCTCAAGGACAAATGATTGATTTACCTATTCAAAGCAATTTACGCGAGGGACTTTCTTTGACAGAATATATAATTTCCTGCTACGGAGCCCGAAAAGGGGTTGTAGATACTGCTGTACGAACAGCGGATGCTGGCTATCTTACACGTAGACTTGTTGAAGTAGTTCAACATATTATTGTCCGTAGAAGAGATTGTGGTACTATCCGAGGTATTTCTGTTAGTCCTCACAATGGGATGACGGAAAAACTTTTTGTCCAAACACTAATTGGTCGTGTATTAGCAGACGATATATATATTGGTTCACGATGCATTGCTGCTCGAAATCAAGATATTGGAATTGGATTAGTCAATCGATTCATAACTGCCTTTCGAGCACAACCGTTTCGAGCAAAACCAATATATATTAGAACCCCCTTTACTTGCCGGAGCACATCTTGGATCTGTCAATTATGTTATGGGCGGAGTCCCACTCATGGGGATCTGGTCGAATTGGGGGAAGCTGTAGGTATTATTGCGGGTCAATCAATTGGGGAGCCGGGGACTCAACTAACATTAAGAACTTTTCATACTGGTGGAGTATTCACAGGGGGTACTGCCGACCTTGTACGATCCCCCTCGAATGGAAAAATCCAATTCAATGAGGATTTGGTTCACCCCACACGTACCCGTCATGGGCAACCTGCTTTTCTATGCTATATAGACTTGCATGTAACTATTCAGAGTCAGGATATTCTACATAGTGTGAATATTCCGTTAAAAAGCTTGATTCTAGTGCAAAATGATCAATATGTAGAATCCGAACAAGTAATTGCGGAGATTCGTGCCGGAACGTCCACTTTACATTTTAAAGAAAAGATACAAAAGCATATTTATGCCGAATCAGACGGGGAAATGCACTGGAGTACTGATGTTTACCATGCGCCCGAATATCAATATGGTAATCTTCGTCGATTACCAAAAACAAGCCATTTATGGATATTGTCAGTAAGTATGTGCAGATCCAGTATAGCATCTTTTTCGCTCCACAAGGATCAAGATCAAATGAATACTTATTCTTTTTCTGTTCACGGAAGATATATCTTTGACCTATCAATGGCTAATGATCAAGTAAGCCATAGACTCTTGGATACTTTTGGTAAAAAAAATAAGGAAATTCTTGATTATTTAACGCCAGATCGAATCGTGTCCAACGGTCATTGGAATTTTGTCTATCCTTCTATTCTTCAAGATAATTCGGATTTGTTGGCGAAAAAGCGAAGAAATAGGTTTGTCGTTCCATTACAATATCATCAAGAACAAGAGAAAGAGCTAATATCCTGTTTGGGTATTTCAATTGAAATACCCTTTTTGGGTGTTTTACGTAGAAATACTATTTTTGCTTATTTTGACGATCCACGATACAGAAAAGATAAAAGGAGTTCAGGAATTGTGAAATTTAGATATAGGACCCTAGAGGAAGAATATCGAACCCGAGAGGAAGAGTATAGGACTCGAGAGGAAGACTCAGAGGACGAATATGAGAGCCGAGAGAACGAATATAGGACCCGAGAAGGAGAGGGCGAATATGAAATCCTAGAAGACGAATATAGGACTCTAGAGGACGAATATGAAACCCTAGAAGGTGAATATGGGATCCTAGAGGACGAATATAAGACTCTAGAGAAAGACTCAGAGGAAGAATACGGGAGCCCAGAGAACGAATATAAGACTCGAGAGGGAGAGGGCGAATATGAAATCCTAGAAGACGAATATAGGACTCTAGAGGAAGACTCAGAAGAAGATTATGGGGGCTCTGAAGATGGCTCAGAGAAGGAATATGGGACTTTAGAAGAAGACTCAGAAGAAGACTCAGAAGACGAATATGGGAGCCCGGAGGAAGATTCCATCTTAAAAAAAGAGGGTTTTATTGAGCATCGAGGAACAAAAGAATTTAGTCTAAAATACCAAAAAGAAGTAGATCGGTTTTTTTTCATTCTTCAAGAACTGCATATCTTGCCGAGATCCTCATCTCTAAAGGTACTTGACAATAGTATTATTGGAGTCGATACACAACTCACAAAAAATACAAGAAGTAGACTAGGTGGATTGGTCCGAGTGAAGAGAAAAAAAAGCCATACAGAACTCAAAATCTTTTCCGGAGATATTCATTTTCCTGAAGAGGCAGATAAGATATTAGGTGGCAGTTTGATACCACCAGAAAGAGAAAAAAAAGATTCTAAGGAATCAAAAAAAAGGAAAAATTGGGTTTATGTTCAACGGAAAAAAATTCTCAAAAGCAAGGAAAAGTATTTTGTTTCGGTTCGACCTGCAGTCGCATATCAAATGGACGAAGGGAAAAATTTAGCAACACTTTTCCCGCGGGATCTCCTGCAAGAAGAGGATAATCTCCAACTTCGACTTGTCAATTTTATTTCTCATGAAAATAGCAAGTTAACTCAAAGAATTTATCACACGAATAGTCAATTCGTTCGAACTTCCTTAGTAGTGAATTGGGAACAAGAAGAAAAAGAGGGGGCTCGTGCTTCTCTTGTTGAGGTAAGAACAAATGATCTGAGTCGCGATTTCCTAAGAATTGAATTAGGCAAGTCTACTACTTCGTATACACGAAGAAGGTATGATAGGACAAGTGTAGGACTGATTCCCAATAATAGGTTAGATCGCAACAATACCAATTCCTTTTATTCCAAGGCGAAGGTTCAATCACTTAGCCAACATCAAGAAGCTATTGGCACCTTGTTGAATCGAAATAAAGAATATCCTTCTTTGATGATTTTGTCGGCATCCAACTGTTCTCGAATTGGTTTATTCAAGAATTCGAAATATCCCAATGCGGTAAAAGAATCGAATCCTAGAATTCCTATTCGAGATATTTTTGGGCTCTTAGGCGCTATTGTACCTAGTATATCGAATTTTTCTTCATCTTACTATTTATTAACACATAATCAGATCTTGTTAAAAAAATACTTGTTCCTTGACAATTTGAAACAAACCTTCCAAGTACTTCAAGTGCTTAAATACTCTTTAATAGACGAAAAAAAAAGGATTTTGAATTTCGACAGTAACATCATGTTGGAGCCATTCCATTTGAATTGGCACTTTCTCCATCATGACTCGTGGGAAGAGACATCGGCAATAATTCGCCTTGGACAATTTATTTGTGAAAATGTATGTCTATTTAAATCGCACATAAAAAAATCAGGTCAAATTTTCATTGTTAATATGGACTCCTTTGTTCTAAGAGCAGCTAAGCCTTATTTGGCCACTATAGGAGCAACTGTTCATGGTCATTATGGAAAAATCCTTTACAAAGGAGATAGGTTAGTTACGTTTATATATGAAAAATCGAGATCTAGTGATATAACGCAAGGTCTTCCAAAAGTAGAACAAATCTTCGAAGCGCGTTCAATTGATTCACTATCGCCGAATCTCGAAAGGAGAATTGAGGATTGGAATGAACGTATACCAAGAATTCTTGGGGTTCCCTGGGGATTCTTGATTGGAGCTGAGCTAACCATAGCCCAAAGTCGTATCTCTTTGGTTAATAAGATACAAAAGGTTTATCGATCCCAAGGGGTACAAATCCATAATAGACATATAGAGATTATTATACGCCAAGTAACATCAAAAGTAAGGGTTTCCGAAGATGGAATGTCTAATGTTTTTTTACCTGGGGAATTAATAGGACTATTGCGAGCGGAACGAGCAGGGCGGGCTTTAGATGAATCGATCTATTATCGGGCAATCTTATTGGGAATAACAAGGGCTTCCCTGAATACCCAAAGTTTCATATCTGAAGCAAGTTTTCAAGAAACTGCTCGAGTTTTAGCAAAAGCTGCCCTACGAGGTCGTATTGATTGGTTGAAAGGCCTAAAAGAAAACGTAGTTCTGGGGGGGATTATACCTGTTGGTACCGGATTCCAAAAATTTGTGCATCGTTCCCCACAAGACAAGAACGTTTATTTCGAAATTCAAAAAAAAAATATATTCGCGTCGGAAATGAGAGATATTTTGTTTCTGCATACAGAATTAGTTTCTTCTGATTCTGACGTAACAAACAATTTCTATGAAACATCAGAAGCCCTGTTTACCCCTATTTATAGGGGTTAAGTATACATAAAGCTTTTTTTTACTTTAATTTAAACTATACTTTTGACCTTAGAATGCTAACAGGTCTGATTTTCGATTTTGTATTTTAATTAAATTTTAATTAATAAGTAAAAGAAGTCAGTTAATTCATTAAGGCTATGTTTATACCGTGTATCAATGGTCAATTCTGAGTAGAAGGTTCCATTGGAACAATTATTATTTATTTCAAGCTATTTCGGCTCTTTCTTAATCTTCAAAAAGAAATTAATTCCGTAATGGTAAGACGAAAAAAAGAAAAAATCAAAAGGAAGTGTGGAAAAAATGACAAGAAGATATTGGAACATCAATTTGAAAGAGATGATAGAAGCAGGAGTTCATTTTGGTCATGGTATTAAGAAATGGAATCCTAAAATGGCCCCTTACATCTCGGCAAAGCGTAAAGGTACTCATATTACAAATCTCGCTAGAACAGCTCGTTTTTTATCAGAAGCTTGTGATTTAGTTTTTGATGCAGCAAGTCAGGGAAAAAGCTTCTTAATTGTTGGTACCAAAAAAAGAGCAGCGGATTTAGTAGCATCAGCTGCAATAAGATCTCGTTGTCATTATGTTAATAAAAAGTGGTTCAGTGGTATGTTAACGAATTGGTCAATTACCAAAACTAGACTTTCTCAATTTAGAGACTTAAGAGCAGAAGAAAAAATGGGAAAATTCCACCATCTCCCAAAAAGAGATGCGGCAATCTTAAAGAGAAAATTATCTACCTTGCAAAGATATCTCGGCGGGATCAAATATATGACGAGGTTGCCTGACATTGTGATCGTCCTTGATCAGCAAAAAGAGTATATAGCTCTTCGGGAATGTGCCATTTTGGGGATTCCTACTATTTCTTTAGTCGATACAAATTGTGACCCGGATCTCGCGAATATATCGATTCCTGCCAACGATGACACTATGACTTCAATTCGATTAATTCTTAACAAATTAGTATTTGCAATTTCTGAGGGCCGTTCTCTCTATATAAGAAATCGTTGATTAAGAAGAATAGTGAATTCTTAAGCAACTGCGTAGATTTATAGAATCTGTTACTATTCTTTTTTGTTTTGCATAGATAAAAGAAGGGGAATATTGATATATATTAGAGGGTATTGATATATATTATGATCTGATGTGATTTCTTGGTATCCTAAATATAAGATTAATACTTCAAGTTGCTGAGTTGAGAAAGAGATGCTTGAATCAAAAGAATTCCTTTTTTGAAGTTCAATTTTTATCAGAGGACAATATGAATATTACACCATGTTCCATTAAAACACTCAAGGGGTTATATGATATATCGGGTGTAGAAGTAGGCCAACACTTCTATTGGCAAATAGGAGGTTTTCAAATTCATGCCCAAGTACTCATCACTTCTTGGGTCGTAATTACTATTTTGCTAGGTTCAGTTATCATAGCTGTTCGGAATCCACAAACCATCCCGACCGACGGTCAGAATTTCTTCGAATATGTCCTTGAGTTTATTCGAGACTTGAGCAAAACTCAGATTGGAGAAGAATATGGTCCCTGGGTTCCCTTTATTGGAACTATGTTCCTTTTTATTTTTGTTTCAAATTGGTCGGGTGCTCTTTTACCTTGGAAAATTATAGAGTTACCCCATGGGGAATTAGCAGCGCCTACAAATGATATAAATACTACCGTTGCTTTAGCTTTACTAACATCAGCGGCATATTTTTATGCGGGTCTTAGCAAAAAAGGATTGAGTTATTTCGAGAAATATATTAAACCAACCCCAATCCTTTTACCAATTAACATCCTAGAAGATTTCACAAAACCATTATCGCTTAGTTTTCGACTTTTCGGAAATATATTGGCGGATGAATTAGTCGTTGTTGTTCTTGTTTCTTTAGTCCCCTTAGTAGTCCCTATACCGGTCATGTTTCTTGGATTATTTACAAGCGGTATTCAAGCTCTTATTTTTGCAACGTTAGCCGCAGCTTATATAGGTGAATCCATGGAAGGTCATCATTGAATTGACTAGTTTTCGAAATAGTCTTTTTTTTTTTTTTTAGCTTAGCCCAATTCATGCATGATTCCGGATAATCCTCTTAGTTGGAAAACTAAATAGTTCGAAATGCGTATGAATATACAACCTAGAGTTGTAGGGGAGAGAATAGACTATATTACGGATAAAGTATATATGCAGGGGCCGAGTTAGGTTAGATCTATATCCTTAATGCCTATAAGACAGTCATCTTTTGTGCGGCTTTCTAAGGAATGATTTTAGAATCGGATTCAATAGAAAATGAGAAAATACGCAAACAAAATAGAAGAAACAAATGTATATTATATGGGATTTTTTTTATTCCTAAGTTAGATTCATTATCTAATCCGATATATAGAAGGGAATTCTATATGGAACTGGATTCCATATCTAGTTCTATGCAGCATATTGTTAGCAATTTTATATCTTGATTTGATTCCTATTGGATTTGGATTAGTTCGATTTCAATAGGGGTTCTTCCTGTATTTCGTCTTTTATTATTTAGATGAAGGTAAAAAAAGGGAACTCAAGGATATCGAAGAGTAAAAAAAAGGATGGAATGAAAGAGTGATTGGTTGAAAAGAAAGAGAAATAGAATAATGAGAATCATATGGATTTACACAAACCTCTAATGATTAGAAACTAAATAAAAACGAGATCTCGAAGTAATTCGGACGATTTTGATTATCATTTATTTGTACTTAATTAGTTATTTCTACCCAATAGAGTTTAGAAGTTAGAAAATTTCTTGGTTGATTGTATCCTTAACCATTTCTTTTTTTTTTGACACGAGGAACTCACCATGAATCCACTAATTGCTGCCGCTTCCGTTATTGCTGCTGGATTGGCCGTAGGGCTTGCTTCGATTGGGCCCGGAGTTGGTCAAGGTACTGCTGCAGGACAAGCTGTAGAAGGTATTGCGAGACAGCCAGAAGCAGAAGGTAAAATACGAGGTACTTTATTGCTTAGTCTAGCTTTTATGGAAGCTTTAACAATTTATGGACTGGTTGTGGCACTAGCGCTTTTATTTGCGAACCCTTTTGTTTAATCCTAAAAAAGAAAATGAGTCCTTTAGATTAGATACTTTTTCTTTTTTTAGTACATTGGCATTTGCTTCTGTAATTCCAAGTATATCAATACTTTATTCCTATTTATTATATTATTCCGGGAATTTTGTATTTATCAGGACAGACAATACCCCAGAAACCCCAGGAAGGGCTGATTTGAGCATGATCAATTTAGAGGATACCCTCCCCCTCTTCCTTCCCGTTCTTTGTTTAGGACAGTGGAAAGTCTTTTTCCTTTTATTTTAGGATTAGGAATTTTGGGAACATTTCATTTCAACAAAGGAGATTTTTCACAGGTCAAACGAAACCTAAGACTTAATCTAAAAGAAATTATTAGATTAAATCTATTTGCATAAAAAAAAATTGCATTAAAAAAACCGATTAAAAAAGGGCGAGCGAAGTAAGTGATCGAAAAACTTTCTTCTTTGTCCGTCCTATCTATAAGAGGAGAGCATATGAAAAATGTAACTTATTCTTTCGTGTTTTTAGCTCACTGGCCATTCGCTGGGAGTTTCGGGCTTAATACCGATATTTTAGCAACAAATCTAATAAATCTAACTGTAGTGGTTGGTGTATTGATTTTTTTTGGAAAGGGAGTGTGTGCGAGTTGTCTATTTCAAGAATAGATTGGATCTATCCGGCTGCACTTTAGAATATTTTTTAGTATTTTTTTGGATAAATAAGAAAAGGTGCACGATCTCGACGAATTACTTCTGAATAACTTCAGAAATCATATGGAAGAACCATAGCATTTCGCGACTCATTGGTAAATTTACTTTGATTCTCTATAGACCAATAATGTGAGACCATTAACACGGTTAAAGCTAAACTGCTTGAAGTCCGGGCAAAAAGGGGTACTCTTTCTACAACTACATTAGTATTAGTCTCGAAATGCTTTAAACGGGAAATAGCTAGTGTAGAATTTATCTGATATAGAACACTCATATCGATAAAATAGTTTGAACCATTTACTAGAGGGGCACCCAGCCCTTTTTCCAATGCCGAATCGACGACCTATGTATAAAAAAAAGAGAAATTTTTTGGATTTGAAGAAAAAATAAAAAGAATTCTATCAATTTTTATTTTCCATTTATTTAGTTTGTTTTTCTTAATGAAATTATTAACTAACAGAGCAAACACAAATAAAGAAACAACTTTGCTGACCATGATAGATTTTTATC